GACCTAGCTAACCGTTGATTTAATGTCCTCTTAATCAGGGCGGGGCACCGGTATTTTTCTTGTTCTCAACTAGGTCTTTTCCCCTCGTAGTTAAACATGAGTTTGGAAATGCTCATTCTGTACATCTCCTCGTCAATCTGTGCATGAGCTTCTGGGCTATGTCTCGCTTACTCTCTTGATCTGTAGTAGAGATCAACTGCTTATACTGGAATTAAGATCTGTTATCCAAGCCTCGGGCTGAATCCGTATAATGGTTATAAACTACTGGCATTGTGGGGTAAGATTTCTTTTACATAGAAGGAAGTCCCTCGGAAGGTTGAGCTACGTCCTGTAAGAACTTGCTACAAGCGGGCAACTTACTACCGATCTGTCTCCTCTTCTTATATAGAAGATGGACTTAGTTTCATCGTATAAGAGACGGGTCGGTGGGCAAGTGAGCTGATCTCGCCTTTCTTGATCCGCTTGAAGAGAGTTATCACGACCCTGCTACATCGCGATCGTTTATTCCCAAGCGATAGAGAATACAAAGCACACAAGGCGCATGATGAACAAGAGTAGCTTCCCGTCCCTTACTCCATTTCTTGTCTTAAATAGACAAAAGAGTGGGTCTATGAGTCGAAGACAGCCTCGAAGCGCCAAACGCTTATGTAAGAGAAAAATCCCCTACCCAAGCCTTTTCCAGGCAAGATCTCCGCCTTAAATATTTAAATAAAGGCCTGATCGTAACAAGCTTTAATTAAATCAATGGGACCGGCTTCAAAATATGGAGATTTTCTCTCTACTAGCTGCCCCGCTCATAGAATGGATCGCTCAAGAAGAGCACAAAGCAAAAGCAACTAAAGCAGGTTATACTGAGATGGCTGTTTTTCTACTACGAAATAAATAAGTTTTTGACTCCTAATGTCTGCACCTGCGAGGGCATCAAGTCGTCTTTCTATGGTTAGAGATTAGCCTATCAAAGCAAAGGAAGATCTCAATGGGCGGGAAACTTAGACCGCTGCGCCCCTCTCGTTCTACTGATGGATCGGGTAGCCCGGAAATGCTAGCTGCTAGGAAGAAGAAAGAGGAACCTCGGTTTGACCGGGAAATGAAATTGAGACGATGGGGTCATTCAAAAGAGGTGGGCAGACAAGGCATGTTGACTACTCTACTTTTAAAGTGTGCTACTATATTCAAAACTCAAAACTAAAAGGCTGGTCTACTACTGAATGACTAATGTCATGGAATTTTTCCACTACTGAATAACTGGACTGCGAAGCTTTAAAGATTAGAAGTAGAGATTAGAAAAGCTTTTCAACTAGTTCCAAATAGCAAAAGACAGATCGACGGTGCGGAAGGAATGCTTACCGAAGGGCATAGCTCATAGAGTAGAAATACTCAGCTAAACCCGACATTGAAATGACTCATTGAACTCCTAAATCAAAGGGGAGAGAATGTTCTTTCTTCTTCCCCTGGCGATCTTTAATTTAAGAAGTCGCTGCTTACTTCTAAGCTATTGAGCGGTAATCCCTATTTATTGTAGCTAAATGAAGCCAATTTGCTCACTGCTTTGAAGTGCTAAATGATTCCCTTTAAGCCAATTACCCTCAGCCCCTAAGCGTCGAAGCCCTATGTGCTATAATACTGCGGAAAGTGTAGTTCGAGCATTAGAAGTAAGCTAAGGCAAGCAATTCGAGTAGGAGTGAAAAGAGACTATGGGGCTTGGTGGTAAGATATATAGAGATGTGGTCAAGTTCTACCAACAGAAGGTCTCTCTTTCGACGCTATACATGCTGCCGGACGTGAGGCGAACCCCAAATAGTCGGCTTAGTCTTGGACACAGATTGCTATGCTATAGAATGCCTGCCTAGTCGTCCCTTAGAGCTTGATGAAAGAGGTCTTGGCATCGTATATTAGAGTGTGCTCTTCTATCAAAGGCCTTTCTAGGTAAGGTAAAAGGTGCCATCATGGAAGATCTATCTCAAGGTTTTACCCTAAGCCTAAGATAGGGACTCTATCCGAAGCGAATGTAAATGCGGGACCGACTGTGACCGCTTGACGATCCCGAATCGAGGTTTTTCCAGATAAGTTGGATTAGGTCGGGATGCCTGATGACATAGGATGGCGGTCTCCCCTTTGGAAGTGGGGTGAGAAGGATCCCCTATGTTATCCAAACATCAACGAAAGCTCTTATCTTAATAGGTTCCCAATGATCATGCCTTCATTCCTTGATCATTTCCGACTGATTCAGTTAAGCGCTCCCCATGCGGATTTCTTGACTTATTGTTCTAGGAGAATTTCCACTCTTTCTTGTCCGCCCCCCCACTCTTTGGTCTTAAGAGTTCTATATCTTCTTATTTACGAACCACGGATTCTTATCCATATCCCATTCATGGACTATGGTTAGGTATATAAAGATCCAGCTGTGCCCCTGAGGAACAGGACAGTCTATGGTGCGTCTTGCTTTCGACCAACTATGGATCCCCTATTATCCAAGCAGTAAGGCCGGCCAAGACCCAAAAGAAGGGCCCGTCTTGGAAGCGCCTTCTCGGCCTGATAGATAGAAAGTGTCGACCGCCCCTTAGAGTTTGCTGAAAAAGGTGGGTCCATCGTATGTATATAAGAAAGAGATCTTCCTCGGGAATCCGGTATGTGAGAAATTTGTATACAAGGTCTCACATGTAGAGATGCCCTACCCGGGTGGAAGGACTTGGTAGCAGACAAGTCATTCAGCAATGAAACTTCTATGGCGTAGATTGACCTTTCACGAATCTGTCTTGAAGAGTGAGATCGTTTTATTGCGTAGATAAGGTGCCTATTTCTAAACGGTATTTCCACAATGAGATCAGAAAAGCAAAGAAGGAGCTTTCTATCTTTCTTGGGATGGTCCACTTGATGAGTATCCCCTGAATTGTTGTATAAAATTGTAGAAGGTCTGACTCCCTACCGTTGAATGCGTGTGGTCAACTGTGTAATCGAGGAAGCCAACATTGACTGACTTTCATGGTTAAGATTCGAAAGAAGAAGAACCAACAAGATAGGATGTTTTCCCCTCTTCTCTAACTAACAGGAGAAGCGGCTCTATTGAATTTGAATAGAGCTTTTCATCCTTGTTTGATCATCCTATCAGTCATGGTAACGGATTGAGTCTCTCTCTTTCGGATCCAGGAAACTGCTCTCCGAGATCTTTTTTCCTTTTGGAAGATAAAGGAGTGAAACAATCAACCTATTGATATTGGAAGACACAAAGGATTCTTCCAATGTATCATTTCTGGGTCCAATGGAATTCATAGGTATAGGAAGAAGCCCTGTCAAATAGAGATTTTTTCTTTCGACCATCTTTCGATTGTTGATACGGTATAGAAGGACCACTACTACAAATAGTACTACACCCTTGAATAGTACTACACCCTTGGTCGTGAAATCCTGTGAATTGCGTGAAAGTAGGATACTCCAAATTCGGGAGTCCAAGAGTTTTACAAAACGTTCTTGATGGAAAAAAATGTTAATGAAAGATCCCACTGAATTGAATTTGGTCCATGAATCTATTAAATAGTGAGAATTCTTGATCTCTCTCAATTCGAAAATCCAGAATCGAAATAAGTTTTCTCTCTCTTTAAATAAGTTTTCTCTCCCTTTCATATAATATATAGCTCCTATAAATTGGATTGATTCAAACAGAACTAAAGATTTCATTTCCATTTCGACTTTGTTTATCTACGATATATGAGGATCCCCGCTAAGCGTCCATGGCTGAATGGTTAAAGCACCCAACTCATAATTGGCGAATTCGTAGGTTCAATTCCTACTGGATGCACACCAATGGGACCCTCCAATAAGTCTATTGGAATTGGCTCTGTATCAATGGAATCTCATCATCCATACATAACGAATTGGTGTGGTATATTCATATCATAACATATGAACAGTAAGAACTAGCATTCTTATTGAGACTCGAACTCATAGGGAAGAAAATCGATTTATGGATGGAATCCAATATGCAGTATTTACAGACAAAAGTATTCGGTTATTGGGGAAAAATCAATATACTTTTAATGTCGAATCAGGATCAACTAGGACAGAAATAAAGCATTGGGTCGAACTCTTCTTTGGTGTCAAGGTAATGGCTATGAATAGCCATCGACTCCCGGGAAAGGGTAGAAGAATGAGACCTATTATGGGACATACAATGCATTACAGGCGTATGATCATTACGCTTCAACCGGGTTATTCTATTCCACCTCTTAGTAAAGAAAAGAACTTAAATCAAAATACTTAATAGCATGACGAGACATTTATACAAAACTTCTACCCCGAGCACACGCAATGGAGCCGTAGACAGTCAAGTGAAATCCAATACGCGAAATACACGAAAGAATTTGATCTATGGACAGCATCGTTGTGGTAAAGGCCGTAATGCCAGAGGAATCATTACCGCAAGGCATAGAGGGGGAGGTCATAAGCGTCTATACCGTCAAATCGATCGATTTTCGACGGAATGAAAAAGACATATATGGTAGAATCGTAACCATAGAATACGACCCTAATCGAAATGTTGGCTAGATAAACGTCCTGTAGTAAGAGGAGTAGTTATGAACCCTGTAGACCATCCCCATAGTGTATGAGACAAATGTATGCATTTCGATTACAGACAGCGATCTGATCGCTGAGAAATCAACGTTTAACATTGAATAATGGGAGAATTCACCTCCCCCCCACATTGTATTGACAATTTGTACTATAAGACTATTAACTACTTTGCCTCACTACTTTAATAGTCGGGTAACGTAATATGTTAATATTGCTTGAAGACGTCACACCCAGGGCGAGAGATCCACCGGAGATTGTATGAGAGAGACATTGCAAGTAGTCTGAGAATGAAATATTGTGATAGGTTAACATTGGAAGCGCCAGAAATGCCTACTTAAGGGGTGTTTCAGGTAAACAAGCAACGCCCTGACCTTAGACGAGTAGGCGAGATAGGGGTAGTAAGGTACGAGAAGCGGTGGTATCGGGTTGAGCAGCCAAAGCTGTCAGGCGAGCAGTGGTCCCGAGTAGTTCAGTTCAATCAGACCCGCAAGGGAAGATCAAAAGAAGGACACAAGTCGCATAAACACCGTATTTTGGCTGTAATTACCGATATTTCATTCATTAAAAAGATTTGTGTATCGGATTTTCTTCGCTAACCAATCAAGCAAATAGGCGCGGTTGGCTTATACATTTCCTTATGACTATCTTATAGCCTGCCATATACAGGATTGCTGTAACTGGTGCGGGTCTCCTTCAATCATACCAGCCGAGTGGTAAGGATAAGATAGTCAAAAGCTTTGGATGGAAAGCGCCGGAGAAAGATAGGATATTGGATCGGGTTCAAGGGCCTTACCATCCCGGTTAAGGAATGACAGGTCTACGTTCTGGTCTACCCGCACGTGACGGAATTGTGCATAGTCCGCGTATGTCATCCCGCTTCCAAAGCCCAAGAAAGATCTCAGGAGTAGCGGGCGTGGGTCTTTTATTTCTATACGATATTACCAATACAGCCTACCATCCCAGGCATTCAAAAGAGGCAAAGCTCAAAGGCGCATCATTGGCATTGGTCGGGCCGGTTCCCCTCCTTGTCTTTCTTGTACCTTACTTAGAAGTTCTTGGCCTCCGCCCTTTCTAAAGCTCTTTTTCTTTCCCTTTCCATCGTACTCGGGCATCACCCTTCTCCCTTGCTCGAACAGAAGGCGCATTCACCTACTCGCGCTGGGACCTAATCTACATCACACCTAGAGCCCGGATCCGGTAAGGTACGGCGAAGGTCTTAGGCACCTACCACCGCCCTAAATCGAGGGGTCGTCATTCTATTTATATAGCAGCCAGCTTACTGTAAGCCGAACGAGGACGAGAGTGATACCTCGTATAGATGAAAGAGGTTAAGGTTAGATCACGGGGATAGGGGTTCGGTTCGCTTTCTATTCCTTTCTTATGGTAGCTAGGCCTGGTAGCATGTTTGCTAGTCTTCTCGGAAAAGGAGCTCTACTAGGCTTGACCGTGGAAAATGGCTTTATTAAAGAAAGAATGACGTAGGCAGATAGAAGTTTTAGGAGTTACCGTCGAAGGGCAAATTCTTCATTTAGAAAAGATCCGATACCAAGTGACAGCGCACTAGCTGGTCGGTGTGAATGAGAAAGTGTTAAGTGAGTCTTTCTGGAACGCCACATCGTAGAATAGCAACATCTTTCTTATTACAGCACAAAGCACAAAAAACGAATTGCGTATAGAGAGGTACGGAGTCGCTCGAGCGATAGCGATAGCGAGAGGAGTGGAGCAGCTAAGAGAAAGAAAGGACCAACGAGGATGAAGAAGAAAAGGGGGACGGAGGGAAGCTGCGGGCAAACAAAGAACATAGCGGTCAATTCGCGCCTTAAAGAAGAAGAAGATCAAGAAAGAGGATCAGACCAAGTGCGAGATTGGATGGCTCTTTTGCTTTTGATTCTACCCACTTTCCGGATCTTTGACAGAAACATAATGAATATGACGGGACGAAAGGAGACAATTAAACAAGCGACGCACGGCGGGGAAGAAGGCACCTCTTCAATACACAAAAATCGACATCAGACTCTCTTATCGCCCAGGCAGCCTACGAAAACAGATTCGGACATAGAATCATTCTTTACTACACCACAATCCCTCTCGTCAGCCTCCTCTTCTTACACCTCCACTCACGGAAAACAAAAACATTGCTTAGCCAACTTAGAAGCACTCCTCAAACTACAGGCCACCAGTTAGCCATCTCTTTTTCCCTCTCCAGCGAAGGGATGGAAGAAGCAAATGCTCACGCAGCCGGTCCAGCGAACAAAACAGAAGGGAACTCACTCATGCCCAAACGAGGGAGAAAAACGCATTATCTCTCTCTGAGAAAGATGCACTCAAACACACTCTTCTAGGAAGAGGGACCAGCTATGGAACAAGAAGACCAGGGGGGGAAAGAGCACTTGCAGCAGGCCACAGCACCGGATGAACACACGGAGCTCAGAACTACATCAATTAGCACAAAATGATACCACTTGACCCCAACGATCAATGGAATCCGGATAATCCATTAATCCGGGGGGAGGGAGATGAAGATCAGGCAGTTGCACGAGTGCGGACACTGAGACGCTTGAAGCAGCAGGGAAGCAGCAGTGGGTCTAGAACCGTGAGTTCTAGATTGACTTGTAGAAAATGGGACCCCGAAGACAGCCCACCACTGAAACTAGCATTGCCAACGCCTCAGCTCTGGCTTGGCTCGCTCCCACCTGTCTTCTGCCAACAATAGTGAACCATCCCTCTATAAGCGAGAAGTTTCACTATTGTTGGAGCCTCACTGTCACCTTATCAGGGCAGTTACACTAAGCTGGGGGGTCCCCGCCAGCTTTACCAATCAATCCAAAAGCCCCTAGGGCATACGTCTACCAGCAACGAAGTAATCATACCACGAGGGCCATCATATCAAGCAAGACCATCCCATTAATAATGCACACAGAAATATGGTTT